GGTGTCGAGGGGCATACTTTCATTCCCAAAGCAAAAAGGAGTCTTTATTTCTTTTTTTCTTTCCTATTTTTTACATTTCGCTTTTATTGTTTGTTTAGATTTGGAACTGTGTAATTAATCGAAGTGGAAAGGCAATCTGATTATTCTTCATCAGATGATTGTCCAAGGAAGACTCAAGGTAGGTTATAGAAAAAAAACAAGGAAACGGATGATAAATAAAGGAATTTTGGATTGATTGAGTCAGGAATCCTAATTTGGATTCGGTATGGATAAAAGAACCTCCTATGTTATACTATTCAAGTCTTGACGACGGGTTGATTTGATAGATCAGATATTGTTATTCATGATATTGATCCGATTCAAGATCGTCGAGAGGTAATTCATTCATTGAATTTACAGCCGAAAGATTTATCATCTCTAGGGGATTAAATCCCGAGTTATTGCGAAGTAAAAAACCGATGAGATTATGGAAGTAAATATTCTTGCATTTATTGCTACTGCACTATTCATTCTAGTTCCTACGGCCTTTCTGCTTATCATTTACGTAAAAACAGTCAGTCAAAATGATTAATTCAGTCAAAATGATTAATTCAATTGAATGAAACCTTCCTTCTGAGTTCTTATCAAAAATTAACGAAGTCAAATGAAAAGGATTCCAATTTCACGTCGTAACTTAAATGAAATGAGCGCACTATAATCGGCAGTTTTCTAAGAGATAGATAGTATGGTAGAAAGATGCATCTTTCTACCATACTATCTATCTCTTAGTCTATAAACTTAGTCTATAAACTTAGTCTATAAAGTTGTAATCTAGAATAAAGATAAAGGCTTAAGTTTCTATAGATCAATCTACAGTATTCTCTTCATATCATATATGTATATATTAATTCCATATATTGTATGGAATTGACATAATACCCAATTTGCTACATCTATTTGTTCCGATCAATCTGAAATAATTCTTATCTTAGGATTCTAATTCCTTTATTATTACTAATAAGGAAGGGCAAACCTGGCCCATTTTTAACGCCCGAACCATGATATGAAATAAATCGATAAAGCATAAATCGCCTTTATCAAATTATAAACAAAAGGGTAAATGCCCCCGACTCGCCCGAGTCAAGAGTTGATTATTGCCTAGTCTCTCATTAGACAACCACCATCTCTATATCATTTCTCATAGAAAGTGCGTATACACTTAACCAAACCACTTCTTCTTTGAAGAGTTAAAGGGGGAAAGAAAAAAAAAGGTCCAGTCTTCTTCAGTATCCATCTATAAAGATGGTCAGAGCCGATTCTCATTGATTGAAATAGCAAATTTCGTAAGAATTTGAGGTTGGAATAAATTTCCAATTATCTGAATCCCTTTCTTTTCGAAATACAAAGGTGGGAATCGATGAGATATCTCTTTAATTGAAAGAGTATGATTCATATCATAGATTTCTCGATTGGAGTCGGAGTCCAACGGGATTCCAAATTCAGAGATTTTGATTTTAAATGCGTTGCAGAACGATCTATAAAACAATTGATACGGTTTGATTCCTGAACTCAATTAGTAGTACTTCTAGAGCCCACTTCTTCCCCACACTACGAGTGAAAGGGAAAATGTAAAGACTACCATTAAGGCAGCCCAAGCGAGACTTACTATATCCATGTGCATTATGTCCCCTATCTCTCTAAATATGAACGAATTTTTCCATTATTCCTCACTAATAATAGTGGAATCAGTGGCGCAGAGTCAAAAAGGGGGTTCTGGTTCTGACCGAACACTATTGAGAAACCAATCCAATAAAGGAGGCATTCTGCGAGTTATATCAGCAGAACAGAAAAGAAGAAGAGATCTCGAGTTTTTTGGTGATCAGGCGACACCCGGATTTGAACTGGGGAAAAAGGATTTGCAGTCCCCCGCCTTACCACTCGGCCATGCCGCCAAAATGATACAAAATAGGTGAAACTTTTCCCGGATTACTGAATTTTTCTTGTACTTGCATTTTAACTTCTGTTTTCCTTAATCCTTTTCTTTCCTAAAATAAAAACCCCTTTTGGTTGGATTTGATCCAACCCTTCAATTGATTGTATAGTATCTGAAAATACACATTTGATTTCTCAATAGAAAAGCGAGAGAATGTTTTTAGCATTGTGTATTTTCAGCCGAGAAATTTGAACCATTAACTATTGACTCCTTACTTCGAATTCATGAACGATTCTGGTATTTGAATTTCAACTTGTGTTTTCCTAATGACATAAGAAAATCCAAATTGATACAGAACTAATCAGTATTGATTTTTTCAATCAAAAAATCTTTCTCAATTTCAATTATAACAAAACATATGAGTATATGTAAACCCCAGAACCTAAATTGTTTCACAGATATCTATTATTTAGATATGTTGTCGATAGGGAATTCTCATAAAATTCTCCTACTTCGTGCATTGAATGGAAATTCTCTTTTGATAGAACACGACCAGGGCTGTCCCAAAAAGAACTGGCAATAAAACAT